ACCAAATTAGAACTAGTAACTAATCCCAACATTGAAGTATTGAAAAAAATCATATAAGCACAAAATCTCAAATATGCTTGATCATGAGACATATAATTGTCACTATAAATAAGAACAAAAATCCCAACAGTAGTAATTAATAATGACATAATAGAAGTAAGTGGATCGATCAAGTAGCCAAACTCTAAAGAAAAATCATTATTGATAGTCCAAGACCATACATATTGATAAACATAACTGTTACTTATTTGATGAATAAACAAATAAAATGAAAAAATCATCACTATACTTAAAAAGAGAACACCAGTAAAAGACCATATACGGCGAAGCTTTTTTGTTGACGTTGGAAAAAGCAATAGTCCCCCTGCTAGTAACATAAGAACTGGAAGTGAAATAAAAGGTATGATCCATGAATATTGATATGTATAGTCCATAAAAAAAGATTTTGTTACTATTTACTAATTTATTATTTCTGATTCACGAACTTTTTTTTTTTCTTTTGAAAAGGGTCAGTTAATAACAAATTAAAATATGTAAAAGTTAAATAGAATTTTCTATTCTTAATTTTTTCAAATACTTCAAATATTTCCAATCAAGAACTTAAAATTGTTCCCATAATATACTAAAATGTAATTTTTAGTAAAAACTTCTATTTCTTTTTTTGTTCTGACGATATATAAAATTAAAAATTTGCATTATTATTTTTTACGCATTACAAAACCTTTTATTCATAGAACAAGGTTTATAGAGGAAGGACAAATAATTATACCAAAAAAAATTGTATGAATTGCCTAAACCTCAAAAAATAAGAACTCTTTTTTTTTGAGTTCGTTTATTTAAAATCATTAACCAATTATGTTTTGAACTGAATGGATTTTTTTTCAATTCAAAAAAAAAAAAAAATTATATATACTAATCCTTTGACATAAATAAATTATAAAAGGATTTACTAAAGGAATTAGTAAAATATGAAATTAAAAAAAAAAAAATATTCTTGACAAAATGAATTACTAGTTTCAGTCAAATTAAAAAATGCAAATTAAGTTCATATAAATAGAGAAGTTGAGTTTTTAAAATTTTCGATCTATTTTATGACATGTATATTCCATTCATATATAAATCGAAGACGGCTAAAATAGACAATGCCAGACCAGACCCGAATAGACTCTTTTCTTGTTGTATTCTTTTTTGCAATAATACTATATTAGTATTATACTTTTTGTCTTTCTTTTATGTTTGTTTCTCATAATCTATTTTAATGGATTTTCATAGAATCCTTAAATTATGAAAGGAATCGAATGAAAAGAACAAATCTTTAATATATACTATAGTAAATAAATAGTCTAGTAACGAATAATTTATTTTTAAGCAAAATATGTCTTTCACATCCAACTATAGAAATGAATAACTTATTTTCATTTTAAAATGGCAGTTCCAAAAAAACGCACTTCTATATCAAAAAAACAGATTCGTAAAAATATTTGGAAAAGCAAAGGGTATTGGGCAGCGTTGAAAGCTTTTTCATTAGCAAAATCTCTTTCTACAGGGAATTCAAAAAGTTTTTTTGTGCGAGAAATCAAATAAATAAAAAAAGAAACATTGTAATAATCTGAACCCTTTTAAATCAAAAAAGAGACTAGTTAAATTAAAAAGAATTAATTTTCAAATGATTATTATTTCCTAATGGGATCTATATTGAATTCTTTTTTTTTTTTTTTAGGGTATGTAAACTAAAAAGAAGTTTGTTTACTAAATTCTAAAAAAAAAAACGGATCCTTTTTGAAAAAGAAAAAACTTAACTTCAGAAAGAAAGTTCAAAGAAAAAAGAATAAACAAGGTTTTACCTTTCATTTTAGTTTTAGCATGTTTGTTCTTTCATTTTTGGGATGGGGAAAATAAGAATCCCCATCAACCCTAAACAAAAAGTTTTTTCTTCATTTTTAGTTGATTATATATTTTATTCTATAAATATAGAAAATCTAGTAATAAATTCTTTATTCAAAATGAATAAGTTATTCAAATTATGAAAGTAGTTGATAAAATTGAAAACTTTTTTTTTTAATTGTCTTAAACTATTATCTCCCTAAATTTATATTACCATATATAATATATCTCTACCCCTACTCCTTTTAACACAATTTGAAAAGTTTCTTTCTTCTTATCTTAATCTTTTTTTTTATCTTCTTTAGGTTTAGGTGGATTTTTTATATAAGGAATCCTATACTAATTTGAAGTGATAAAAAAAAAACTAATTTGAAGTGATAAAAAAAAACTAATTTGAAGTGATAAAAAAAAAAAGGATTCCATGCGGAGACTAGAATATTAATCAAAATATCTATAAATTTAGAAAAGATTTATTGAATTGTGGTACAATGGAAATTTTGATAGAAATAATAACTTTATTATTCTATTTTAATATATTATTATATATTTGTTAGATTATATAATCTCTTTCCCCAATACTGAACAATACCTAATTAAATAAGTTTTTAAAATCATAAGAGAAATTCTTTACACAATAATAACTTTAACAATTAATACAAAGCTATACAAATATTTCGATCAATTTTTTGAGTGTAATACTTAGACATAATGCTAAAATTGTAAGCGATACAAATATACAATTTTTTTTTACTTAAATTTTTTTATCCAGTTTTTTTTTTATTTTCTAAAAAATATTACATTGAATTGATTCTTTCAATCTCGACGATTGAATCAAAATAAGTTATTATGATTTCGAGAAAGCCGCTATGGTGAAATCGGTAGACACGCTGCTCTTAGGAAGCAGTGCTAGAGCATCTCGGTTCGAATCCGAGTAGCGGCATGCCACTTTATATTAAAAATTCAAAATATTATAAAAGAATAAGGTATTATAAAAGAATAAGGATTATAATATAATGAATTCAGTTCCCGATTTCTATTCTTATAATTGATAGATCCCCCCCCCTTTTTTTTTATGATATTTTCAACTGTAGAACATATATTAACTCATATATCCCTTTCAGTCGTTTCAATTGTAATTACAATTCTTTTGATAACTTTATTAGTTGATGAAATTGTAGGACTATATGCTTCCGCAGAAAAAGGAATGATAACTACTTTTTTTTTTATAACTGGATTATTAGTTAGTCGTTGGATTTTTTTGAGCCATTTACCATTAAGTGATTTATCTGAATCATTACTATTTCTTTCATGGAGTTTTTCCATTATTCATATGGTTACATATTTCAAAAAAAATAAAAACTATTTAAGTTTAAGTTCAATAACCATGCCAAGTACTATTTTTACCCAAGGTTTTTCTACTTCAATTTTTTTAACTTACATGCATCAATCCGAAATATTAGTCCCGGCTCTTCAATCTCATTGGTTAATGATGCATGTAAGTATGATGGTCTTTGGCTATGCATCTCTTTTATGTGGATCATTATTTTCATTAGCTCTTGTAGTCATTACATTGCAAAAAGTCATAACAATTTTTGGTAAAAACGGTCATTTTTTAAATAAGTCATTTGCCTTGGGTGAGATCCAATACATGAACGACGGAACCAATGTTTTAAAAAACACTTATTTATTTTATTCTAATAATTATTACAAGTCTCAATTGATTCATCAATTAGATCATTGGAGTTCTCGTACTATTAGTATAGGGTTTATCTTTTTAAGCATAGGTATTCTTTCAGGAGCAGTATGGGCTAATGAGGCATGGGGATCATATTGGAATTGGGATCCAAAGGAAACGTGGGCATTTATTACTTGGACCATATTCGCAATTTATTTACATATTAAAACAAATAAGAATTTTGAAAGTGTAAATTCTGCAATTGTGGCCTCTATGGGTTTTCTTATAATTTGGATATGCTATTTTGGGGTCAATTTATTAGGGATAGGGTTACATAGTTATGGTTCATTTACATTAAACATCTAATTGAATTGAAGAAAGGACCTAACGAATCTAAACATAGAACGGTATATATATAAGAAAAATTCGTGTAAATCATGGAATGGAGAAAGTGAACCATTTGAATCAAGTAATGTAGTGATTCAAATGGTTCTCAGAAAATCCAAATGTATATGGTTGTTGCAAGTCCAATTCATTTTTTTTTTCACTTATTTTATACAATAAATTCCTTTTTAAATCATTATTATTCCAATATTGTATTGCTGGTTTATTTATTTTTATGAAAGAAAATTATCTATAAAAATAATTAGCTAAAATAGCTTCAACTTTATCAACTGATAGTGATAAAACAAAATCTGGATAAATACCAATACCTATTATTGGTAAAAGGATAGAGATCGAAACAAACAACTCTCGCGGTCCTGAATCAAAAAAAGAAAAATTTTGAACATTAAAAAGTTTGTATCCATAGAACATCTGGCGTAACATGGATAATAAATAAATAGGAGTTAATATCATTCCAATTGCCATTACAAAAAGAATTAATATTTTTGTCATTAAAAGATATTTTTGGCTGGTAATAATTCCAAAAAAGACTATTAGTTCTGCAACAAAACCACTCATTCCCGGTAATGCAAGGGAAGCCATCGAGAAAATACTGAAAGTCGTAAATATTTTAGGAATTGGTATAGCCATTCCTCCCATATCGTCAAGATAAACAAGGCGTATTCTATCATAACCTGTTCCCGCTAAGAAAAAAAGCCCAGTACCAATAAATCCATGAGAAATTATTTGTAAAATAGATCCATTGAGTCCCGCATCGCTTATAGATCCAATTCCTATAATTATGAAACCCATATGAGATACGGAAGAATAAGCTATTCTTTTTTTTAAATTACGTTGACCAGGAGATGTTGAAGCTGCATAGATTATTTGAATTATCCCTACTATGATCAACCAGGGAGAAAATATAGAATGAGCGTAGGGTAATAATTCCATATTGATCCGAACTAATCCATATGCTCCCATTTTTAATAAGATTCCGGCTAGAAGCATACAAGTACTGTAATGTGCCTCTCCATGTGTGTCTGGTAACCATGTATGTAAGGGTATAATCGGTGATTTGACAGCAAAAACAATAAGAAATCCAATATAAAATATTATTTCCAGTGCGACAGGATACGATTGATTAGCTGATGTTTCAAAATTGAATGTTGGTTCATTAGAACCATATAAACCAATACCCAGAACTCCCATTAACAAAAAAATGGAACTCCCGGCAGTGTACAAAATAAATTTTGTAGCTGAATACAAACGTTTCTTTCCTCCCCACATCGATAGAAGTAAATAAACAGGAATTAATTCAAATTCCCACATGAGAAAAAAAAGTAAAAGATCTCGAGAAGAAAATGATCCGATTTGACCGCTATACATAGTTAACATTAGGAAATGGAATAATCGAGAATTCTGCGTAATTGGCCAAGCCGCCAAAGTAGCTAAAGTGGTGATAAACCCCGTCAGTAAAATAGGTCCTATAGAAAGACCATCTATTCCCAATCTCCAGTAAAAATTCAAAAAATGGATCCATTTATAATCCTCTGTCAATTGAATTAATGGATCGTCCAATTCAAAATGATAACAAAATGTATAGGTTATCATAAGGAGTTCTAAAAAGCATATAAATGTAGTATACCACCTAATGACCTTATTTCCTTTATGAGGGAGAAAGAAAAGTAGGGAACCAAAAAATATTGGCAAAACTACAATTATTGTTAACCAAGGAAAATAATTCGTAGTAAAAACAAGATACACTTGGACTAGAACAACTCGTGCTCGAAAATATATATATATTTTCGAGCACGAGTTGTTGTCAGTAAAAAAAAATCAAATGTATTCAAGTATGGTTTTCTCGCATGTATCAATAAGCTAGACCCATGCTTCTAGTTGTTTCATGCCATAAATAAACTCGAACACTCAAGAAATCCGTTGGACAAGCGGATTCACATCTCTTACAACCAACACAGTCTTCTGTTCTTGGAGCAGAAGCAATTTGCTTAGCTTTACATCCGTCCCAAGGTATCATTTCTAATACATCTGTGGGGCAAGCTCGGACACATTGAGTACACCCTATACATGTATCATAAATCTTTACTGAATGTGACATTTGGATCTATATATTTTTGAACATCATCAATTTTCAATCTAGTAATAAAGCTTAAAATGAATCATTATTTAGATACCAGATGAATCAATAATTTATTAGAATTTATCTAATCAATCTAAACTTACTATGAAATTGAATCGTGCGATAAGGCCAAGATACTTTAATTTCTTACGTTTTCGTCATACATTATGTATCCTATTCTACGGATAAACAGATAATTCAACTTGATGAATATCATCATTTATCTGATGAACACTACTTATTTAACAAATTCGATTGATTAATACGAGTTGATTTTCTGTTACGATAAATTGACGAAACAATAGCAGGTCCAATAGCTGCTTCAGCGGCTGCAATAGCTATACCAAAAATCGAGAAAATATTACCTTTTAATTGACGACTATCAAAAAAATCAGAAAATGTTACCAAATTTATATTAACTGCATTTAGGATTAGTTCAAGACACATAAGGGCTCTAACCATGTTTCGGCTTGTGATCAATCCATAGATACCAATACAAAATAAATAGGCACTTACAACAAGTACATGTTCGAGCATCATTGACCAACTCCTTATCAATTTCGATTCATTTCAATATAAGTAACAGTTTTTAAAATTCAATTTGATTGACTAAAAAAAGTACAGAACAAGGGAAATCTATTGGTAATAGATCGAATAAAAAAAAAAGAATTTAGACAGAAACAATTTTCAAAAATATACTTAATTAAAGTGAAAGTAAAGGGTATGGGTGTGATAACCTAGAACAAAGTTTTATTTAGTATTTAGATTGCAGTTGCTAGTTCTAAAGATTAATTACTGGCGAGCCACGGCAATTGCACCTACCAAAGCAGCTAAAAGAATTATTGAAATGAGTTCAAATGGAAGAAAAAAATCTGTTGATAAATGAATTCCAATTTGTTGACTAGTACTTATCAAATCTTGCTCTAGAATCTGATTTGATCTTGTAGTCCAAATAATCCCATACCATGACGTATCTAGAATAGTATTCATTAGTGAAACAAAAATACTTGTACAAACCAGCAAAGTAACTCCACTTCCAATTGTCCAAAGATTAAAATCTTTGGAATATTCTGAACCCTTCATAAACATCACAGCAAATATGATTAAAACATTTATAGCTCCCACATAAATAAGGAGTTGCGCAGCAGCTACAAAATGGGAGTTTGATAAAATATAAAAAAAAGATATACAAACAAGAACCAGTCCCAATGAAAAAGCAGCATAAATTGAGTTGGTAAGTAATACGACACCCATACTTCCTAATATAAGACCTGATCCCAACAAGACTAAAAGAAAATCATGTATCGGTCCAGGCAAATCCATTATATGTACAATAATAAATAAATAGAAATTTTTTTCATGAACTTATTGACTCGACCAGGAAAAAAAATTGTTGATCAATTCGTAATTTAATCTGAAAGGTTGTGAATTAATCTATGTACTTTTATTGGATTCACTTCATTTTTTATATGAAAAAGAGTATTTCGAAATTATGTATTTTGAAATAATTCCAGATATTATTAATATCTTTTTTTTTTTTTTTTCAATTATTACTATATTTTCAATCCAAAAAAAGCTGCAATTCTGATTAATCAAAAATTTTTATTTTTTGTTAGTGACCAAACAAACACCACGAAAGAAACCTCATTCCTTTAGATTAAAACAGAAATTTAGTAATTTCCAATTAACATTTAATCAAGGGATTTACTTCTTTTTTATTGGAATTTCGGCAGAATTTGAAATTGTTCGAATTGTAGAATCGTCAACTACTGACATTGGTAAACGACCCAAAGCAATTTGATTATAATTCAATTCATGACGATCATAAGTAGAAAGTTCATATTCTTCTGTCATGGATAAACAATTTGTTGGACAATATTCAACGCAGTTACCACAAAATATACAGATTCCGAAATCAATACTGTAATTAAGCAATTGTTTCTTTCGAATATAAGTTTCGAATTTCCAATCAACAACGGGTAGATCTATAGGACATACACGAACACATACTTCACAAGAAATACATTTATCAAATTCAAAATGGATTCGACCGCGGAAACGCTCGGATGTGATTAATTTTTCGTAAGGATATTGAATAGTTACAGGCAAACGATTTGCGTGAGATAAAGTAATTATGAAACTTTGACCAATGTATCTTGCAGCTCGTACTGTTTGTTGACCATAATTCATGAACCCAGTTATCATAGGGAACATATTGTAATATCTATGAATAATTTGATGTTTGTTTCTTTCTCTTGGTTGAGATAAGTCGTGAATATAAAACATTGTATTCCTTTATAGTGAAAAGAGTTCGAAAGAAGTTGTTAATAATAAATTACCGAGAGAAATAGGTAAAAGAAATTTCCATCCAAGATTTAATAATTGATCCATTCTTAGTCTGGGTAAAGTCCATCTTGTTGTTATAGAAATGAACAAGAACAAATAAGTTTTAACTAATGTAATAAAGATACCAATTGTCATTACAAAGAGTCCACCTGCTTTATTTATTTCAAAAAGTGAAGAATTGAATATGTACGGAATAGATATATCCCAACCGCCCAAATAAAGAACTGTTACTAAGAATGAAGATACTAATAGATTTAGATAGGAAGCAACATAAAATAAACCAAATTTTATACCCGAATATTCCGTTTGATAACCCGCTACTAATTCTTCCTCTGCTTCTGGTAAATCAAAAGGTAATCTTTCACATTCTGCTAAGGAAGAAATTAAAAAAATAATAAACCCTATAGGTTGACGCCACAAATTCCACCCCCAAAAACCATATTTTGATTGAGCTTCAACTATATCAACTGTACTTGAACTGTTAGATAATTATAGTCGCCAATAACATTACTGTTCTCATCGCTATTACAGAACCGTACATGAGATTTTCACTTCATACGGCTCCTGAAAAGATATAAATAAATTTAAGGAGTTGGTCGATATTATTTATCTTGATATGTATGTTTTGTCGGATAGTATAGTATCAAAATGGATCTATCGTGTATTCCAAAATTAAATCAATGGAATTCTGTCTGTTTTAGTTTTATTTGAATAAAAAAGAAAATAATAAATAAAAAAATGACTTCTGAATTGATCTCATCCTCTTTAAAAATGAAAATTTTTCTTCGTTGAGTAATAACTTAATTCTTTACTAAAATACTTTTTTTAGAAATACAACTAATCCAGCGGTTTTAATTACGAAAACGAAATAACCATTCCATTACCATTAGTTCGTCAATTCTGACACGAATTTTACCTTTAGGAATATGAATCTGGATATGACAAAGAAAATGAATATTGGAATAGCATGGAGATAAGAAAGAAAAAAAAAGCTATCTTTTTTTGTACTTGTATTCTTTCTTTTTTTTTTTTTTCGTTCCTATTCTTGTTTCTCAGAAAAAAAAAAGGGGGGGAACTTATGAAATAAGGGATTATTTCGTTTTGGATAGTCATTTAGTTAATGGGTAGATAGAAGCGTATTCTGAATCGGAATCGTGGGGAGTACTGCCTAATCATTTCTACGAATTTAAAGCCCCAATTAGTATTCTTTTTTTATTATCCATTTTGAAAAAATGTTTCTCTTATTTTGGATAATTTTGAAAATCTCTATTACTAATCCTTTGCATATTTTGGTGTTTCTAACCATCCACTCATTTTTGTTCAATCGCGCGTATTATGGTAATAGATGTATACTAGTACATACAAATAATAGTGAAAATTTACTAGGGTTGATCTTTTTTTTTGAGTCCGCGTCAAGACGGGATAATTAATTAACCAATCTTGGGATCAAAGTTCTTTTTTTATTATGTTTATTTCCGCTTAACTCTTATACCTAGAAAATGAGACTCAATGTTTTTACTGCGAATTCTTTTTTCTATAAGCTGTTTTATTGCACTCATATAACTATCTAATTTAGTTCTTTAGTTCATTAATATAAATAATGAATAGAAAATTATTCAATTCATTTTAACTCTTAAAAAATAGCAGAAGTTTATGTCTTAACGACTCGCACGTAGAGATATTGATAATACACATAGAGTTAATGGTATTTCATAACTAATTGATTGAGCAGCAGCTCGTAGACCACCTAAAAAAGAATATTTATTATTTGAACCATATCCTGAGATAAGAAGTCCAATAGGAGCAATACTTGAAATGGCAATCCATAAAAAAACACCAATATTGAGATCGGCTAAAACAAGGCGATAACCAAAAGGAATTACTGAATAACTTAGTAGAATTGATATAACTGCTATGGATGGTCCGATACTGAATAAATGAGTATCCCCTCTAGATGGAAGAAGATTTTCTTTTAAAAGCAATTTTGTACCATCTGCTAAAGCTTGAAGAACTCCCAAAGGGCCCGCATATTCAGGTCCAATACGTTGTTGTATCCCTGCAGATATTTCTCTTTCTAACCATACAATTACTAGTACACCTATTGTGATTCCGAATATAGGAGTAAAAATAGGGACAAGCACCCATATAATTTCATAGACCTCTTTTAAGGATTCCAATCTTGAAAAAGAATTGATATCTTGTACATTTGTTGTATTAATTATCATTTTAACGGTCAACTTCTCCCATAATGATATCTATGCTACCTAGTATTGTCATAATATCGGCCAATTTCATTCTTTTAACTAACTGAGGAAGAATTTGCAAATTGATAAAACCTGGTGGTCGAATTTTCCATCTCCAAGGAAAACTACCCTGATCCCCTATCAGAAAAATGCCCAATTCCCCTTTTGGAGCTTCGACTCTCACATAAAGTTCTTGTTTCGGCAACTCAAAAGTAGGCGAAGGTTTTTTACTAATGAATCTATATTCAAAATCATTCCATTCCGGATACCTTTCTCTAGCAAAACATCGGCTTTCTAAATTTTCATAAGGTCCTCCTGGAATTTTTTCCAAAGCCTGTTGAATCATTTTTATGGATTCCGTCATTTCACCAAGTCTAACTAAATAACGAGCTAATGAATCTCCTTCTTTTTGCCATTGAACTTCCCAATCAAATTCGTCATAACACTCATAATGATCAATTTTACGAAGATCCCATTGTATTCCTGAAGCTCGCAGCATTGGTCCTGATAAACCCCAATTTATTACTTCTTCTCCACTAATAATGCCTACGCCCTCAACTCGTTCTAAAAAAATAGGATTTTTTGTAATAAGTTTTTGATATTCAACAACTTCTGTCAAAAAATAATCGCAGAAATCCAAACATTTATCTATCCAGCCATGAGGTAGATCAGCTGTGACTCCCCCGATACGAAAAAAATTATGCATCATTCTCATTCCGGTGGCAGCTTCGAATAGATCATAGACAAATTCTCTTTCTCTGAAAATATAGAAGAAAGGAGTCTGTGCGCCAATATCGGCCATAAAAGGGCCAAGCCATAACAGATGAGAAGCTATACGACTTAACTCCAACATAATAACTCTGATATAGCTGGCTCTTTTAGGTACTTGAATATTTACCAACTGTTCTGGTCCATTTATGGTTATTGCTTCTGTGAACATAGTAGCTAAATAATCCCAACGTGTTACATAAGGTAGATATTGTATAATTGTTCGGTTTTCCGCAATTTTTTCCATTCCTCTATGTAAATAACCCAATATGGGTTCACAGTCAATAACGTCTTCACCGTCTAAAGTGACGATGAGTCGAAGAACACCGTGCATTGATGGGTGGTGTGGGCCCATATTGACTAGCATGAGGTCTTTTCTTGTAGCTGGTCCAGTCATAAGTTTTTCCTCGATTCCTTTTTCCATGAATTGCCGAAAACACAAATAAGTTAATTCAAATTGAATAGCTAACAAAATTCAATATCTAATAAATCAAATAATTAAAAATTACTTTTTTAATTAACGAGTTTTTGACTCCCGAATATCCAATTGCTTAATTAATTCTTTATAATGTATTCTATTTTTCTTTGACAAATAACACAGTAACCCTTGGCGTTTTCCCAGAATTTTACGTAGACCTCTTTGAGATAAATAGTCTTTTTTGTGCAATTTCAAATGTGAAGTAAGTCTTCGTATCTTATTCGTGAAACTTAATACTTGAAATTCAACAGACCCCCTTTTTTCTTTTTTTTCTTCTTTCGAAATAACCGAGATCAATGTGTTTTTTATCATAAAAAAAATTCCTTATAGTTTTAGATATTATATATATTTATTGATGAGTAATAATATACAATTAGCATTGTCACTGATTTAAATTTTGTTTTGTATTTCAACAAATTTCTATTTTTCTTTTTTGTCAAATAAAATACATTATTAATTAATACTCAATCCCTTTGTGAAAATGGAATTAGGATATAAAAAGGATGGTATATTTTTACACACACAAAAAACAGTTAAACTGAAAATAAAAATTTCAATAATCAAATTTTATTGATTCATTTGTACATTTACATTGAATTAAATTCATATTATGTATCAAAACGTAAGATAACGGAGATGCTTATTTTTTTTCTTCAGATACTAAATAGAGTACACATATTGTCAAAATGTCGCATTAACTAATTTGCAATTGTAGATACATATATATTCTTACCATACTAAAACGACTGCCATTATTTGTATCAAACCAATAACGATTCATACAAGCTAAATCTTCTAATCGATAATTGGGCCAAAGAAAGAGTTTGAATTGAATTAGTTTATTATTATATCTATCAAGATGTTTACTTTTATCTAAAACGTGAATACGGTTTTTGACTCTATTTGGATTATAAAATACTTTATTTCTATGGATATTTTTTTCATTCTTAGAATTGAAACAACTTAGAATTCTAAACTCTCTACAAACTCTAGAGGATAAAATATTTTCAGGAACAAGGAAATCATCATTTTTTTTATATCTATTTTCAGTCCTTTTTTGATGTATTGCAATGGGTTCATGAAAACTATTCTTATCCCCGTAGCTTTTTTCTTGGTTTCTTTTAAATTTATTCTTATGAACTAATGAAAGACCTATAGTTTGATACATAATAAATTGTCCATCACTTTTTACCGATAGACGAACTGGTTCGATAGTCAATATTCCCTTTTTGATCAATTTTGGAAGAGTTAAATCCTTCTGAATTATAAGAATATCCAGACGAATTTCTCCCCTTTGAAGAGAGGATATCGTAATTTCTCTTGGGTTTATTAGTCTAAGCAGGAGACAATATACGTTTATGTTATTCATCATTCTTTGAGTTAAGGAATTATTCCATTTTAATTGAAAACACAAATATCTTTTTAGTAATAAATCAAGTTCTACTTCCGTATTTTTCTTGTAGTGCTTTTTATTTTTACGTTTTTTCAGATCTGATTCTGCATACTCTTCTTGAACATATTTTTCTTGGTTTGACATAATTGAGTCAAGATCCTCTTGGGCCACGGATTCTTTTTCGACTTGATTTGTTTTTTTTTCAAATTCAAGAGTTTGTTCATTTGATGATATAAAAATATATTTTTTTTTCTTTCCAATGAGATTTGTACTAAAAGTATCATTTACATTCCAATTAGAAAAAATGAATTGAATTGGTATGATCCACGGGTTAATCCTATATGCATTATAAAGTTTTACAATTTCTGGGAAGAACCAAAGTTCAAAATTCGATATGGAACAACTTACTATTTCTTCATTCATTCCCATCCAATCAAAAAAAACGTTTTTATCCATTTTATCGAAAATTTTATAATTATAAACCCCAGGTTTAGTATTTTTATTACTGTTGGTACCCGCCTGAATATTGATCCAGGACGATATTGAGGCCTTCTTTTTAAGACAAAAATGTAGAATTCCACAAGAAAAAAATTTTCTATCCGAATTTTTATTAATAGGTATAATATTATCTTCTACTAGATAATTATTGATAGGGATACATTCTAGCATATCAAATAATTTTTTTTGATCGTTATTGTAAATAGAATAATTTTTTTTCTTATTATTTACTTGTACTGGTAATGCATAAATATATGAATCTTTTTTCTCTTCGTAATTAATAGATTGATATGATAAGAGATTATATATATATTCTTTTTTTAAATTCTCTTTTTGATTGGGTAATGCGTAGTATGTTTCAAAATAATTTTTTTTTTTATACTGAATTAAGCGCTTTTTTTCATAGGAATCACATTTTGTTAAAGACGTATTTTTGAACATACGACCTCCATTGACTCTATTTCTAAATTTTTTTGGTATTAATCTGGCCCATTTAATCGGATAAAAATCGTATTCATAATGACCTTGTAACCAGTTTTTCCATTGATTCATTCCAGGATTTTTAAAATTCTTTTGTTTAGATTCGGAATGAACTAGTCTTTGGACTTCAACAAAATAATCTTTTATTTCATTCTTAAGAAAAATAGATGTTCCGTGATATTGCAAGATGGATCGTAACTTAGATAAGTTAATAACTTCGGTTTGTGATAATTTGTAAAATACATATGCTTGAGACAAATATGATAAATCAAAAAAAAGATTTGTATTCTTATTTTTAATATAAAAAACGGATTTATTTATAGTTTCAATAAAGTGAGTTCTATTTTGATTTGTTTTATCAATTATTTTTTGATTTTCTTCATTATTGGAAATGTATTTTTTTATTTTTTTTTTTATGGATTCAATCAAAAGTTGTGCATTAATTCTGGGGATATTAATCATCCCTAAAAAGATATATATATATATCTTTTTATTCAAAACTTTGATAAAGTGGTGGAATTTACGAATTAATTCAATATTTCTTTTTTTTAACATTTTCCATTTTATGTTGGCTGATTGTAATCTTTTATGATCAGAACTTATTTTGTTAGGACTAATATTTTTCTTTGAAGTTCTAAACTCTTTTTTTTTTTCTTTTATAATTGTGTCTGTTTTATTTATTAATGTGTTTGTTATATCAATCAGATCTTT